ATCAAAATGGTATACCACCTAATTACCTTATTTCCTCTATGGGGAAATAAGAAGATTAAGGAACCCGCGGATATTGGGAAAACTACAACTATTGTTAACCAAGGAAAAAAATTCGTGGTAAAAATAAGATACACTTGGGCCAGAAAAACCCGTGCTCAAAATGGAAAAAAAATCTTTTCCACTTTGAGCACGGGTTTTTGTCAGTAAAAAAAAGGTATTCGTATGTGGTTTTTTGAAACGTATCAATAAGCTAGACCCATGCTTCGAGTTGTTTCATGCCATAAATAAACTCGAACACTCAAGAAATCTGTCGGACAGGCGGATTCACACCTCTTACAACCAACACAGTCCTCTGTTCTTGGAGCAGAAGCTATTTGCTTAGCTTTACATCCGTCCCAAGGTATCATTTCTAATACATCTGTGGGGCAGGCTCGGACACATTGAGTACATCCTATACATGTATCATAAATCTTTACTGAATGAGACATTGGCTCTATTAATTTTTAACATCAGCAATTTTCGATCTAGTAAACTTGTAAATGAATCATATATTTCGACACCAGATGAATCAATGATTTACCAGAATTTTTCTAATCAATCTACCTCTGGATCAATTCATAACAGAGGGCCAAGATACTTTGATTTCTTACGTTTTCGCAAACATGATCATACGTTATCATACATGCGAATTTGAATTGATAAATATTCGAATTTCAATATTCGAAATTCAAATCTTTCTAATTAATACTATTTATTCAACAAATTCGATTGATTGATACGAGTTGATTTTCTGTTACGATAAATTGACGAAACAATAGCCGGTCCAATAGCTGCTTCAGCGGCTGCGATAGCTATAACAAAAATGGAAAAAATATTTCCTTTTAATTGGCGACTATCAAAAAAATCAGAAAAAGCTACGAAATTTATATTAACCGCATTCAGTATAAGTTCAAGACACATAAGGGCTCTAACCATATTTCGGCTTGTGATCAATCCGTAGATACCGATAGAAAATAAATAGGCACTCAAAACAAGTACATGTTCGAGCATCATTGACCAACTCCTTATCAATTTTGATTCATTTCAATATGAACAACACTTCAACAGATTCGATTGACTAGAGAATATAACAAGTACAGACAAAAAGAAGATATTGGTAATAAGTCGAATAATAAAATTCTTTTAAACATAAACAATCTTTCACTTTCCCATTCACATGTAAAATTCAAAGGAAATGGAGATAAAATAAATAGAACAAAATGGAATTTAGATTGATATTACTAGTTCTATTCTTACTGGCGAGCCACGACAATTGCACCTATCAAAGCAGCTAAAAGAATTATTGAAATGAGTTCAAATGGAAGAAAAAAATCTGTTGATAAATGAATTCCAATTTGTTGACTATTATTTATCAAATCTTGCTCTATAATCTGATTTGATCTTGTAGTCCAAATAATCCCGTACCATGATATATCTGGAATAGTAGTTATTAGTGAAACAAAAATACTTGTACAAACCACCAAAGTAACTCCATCCCCAACGGTCCAAAGATGAAAATCTTGGTAATATTCTGAACCATTTATGAACATCACAGCAAATATGATTAAAACGTTTATAGCTCCTACGTAAATAAGTAGCTGTGCTGCAGCTACAAAATGGGAGTTTGATAAAATATAGAATAAAGATATACAAACAAGAACCAGTCCCAACGAAAAGGCAGAAAAGATTGGGTTGGTAAATAATACTACTCCTAGACTTCCTAATACAAGACCTGATCCCAGAAAGATTAAAAGAAAATCATGTATCGGTTCAGGTAAATCCATTAGATGAAAAATAAAAGATAAATAAATTGAAATTTCATGACCTTATTGATACGACCAGGAAAAAATTTTATATACTAAATTCCTAATTGAATTAAATCCTAAGGAGTGTGAATTCATCTAGGTACAGTTATAGGACGAATCTAATTCTTTATACGAACGAGTATTCGAAACGATTTCGAAACTATAAACTAGATTATTAATAAAATTATAGAAATCTAAATATAAATACAGAATTTTATTTGAATTGAATTGTTCGAATTGTATAATCGTCAATTACTGACATTGGTAAACGGCCCAAAGCAATTTGATTATAATTCAATTCGTGACGATCATAAGTCGAAAGTTCATATTCTTCAGTCATTGATAAACAATTTGTTGGACAATACTCAACGCAGTTACCACAAAATATACAGATCCCAAAATCAATACTGTAATTAAGCAATCGTTTCTTTCGAATATCAGTTTCCAGTTTCCAATCAACAACGGGTAGATCTATAGGACATACACGAACACATACTTCACAAGCAATGCACTTATCAAATTCAAAATGGATTCGACCGCGGAAACGTTCCGATGTTATTAATTTTTCATAAGGATATTGAATAGTTACAGGTAAACGATTTGCGTGGGCTAAGGTAATCATGAAACTTTGACCAATGTATCTTGCAGCTCGTACTGTTTGTTGACCATAATTCATGAACCCAGTTACCATAAGGAACATATCGTGAATATCTATGAATATTTTTTGTTTTGTTTCTTTCTCTTGTTTGAGACAAGTTATGAATATTGAATATCAATCTTTTACAGTGAAAATAGTCGAAACGAAGTTGTTAATAATAGATTACCCAGAGAAATAGGTAAAAGAAATTTCCATCCAAGATTTAATAATTGATCCATTCTTAGCCTAGGCAAAGTCCATCTTGTTGTGATAGAAAGGAACAAGAACAAATAAGTTTTAGCTAATGTAATAAAGATACCAATTGTAGTTCCAAAAACTCCACATGTTTTATTTATTTCAAAAAGCTCAGAAACAAATATGTACGGAATAGAGATATTCCAACCGCCCAAGTAAAGAACTGTTACAAATAATGAAGAAACTAATAAGTTTAAATAGGAAGCAACGTAAAATAAACCAAATTTGATACCCGAATATTCGGTTTGATAACCTGCTACTAATTCTTCTTCTGCTTCTGGTAAATCAAAAGGTAATCTTTCACATTCCGCTAGGGAAGAAATTAGAAAAATGATAAAACCTATAGGTTGACGCCATAAATTCCATCCCCAAAAACCATATTTTGATTGCGCGTCAACTATATCAACTGTACTTAAACTGTTAGATAATCCTAGTCGGTGATAACATTACTGTTCCCATCGCTATTACAGAACCGTACATGAGATTTTCACCTCATACGGCTCCTCGAAGGTCATAAATAAATCTAAGGGACCGGGCCGGTTATTTATCTTGATATATCCCTAGGATAGATAGGATTCAAATCCATTGGACGGTCCTGAATTAGACCAATTGAATTCTGTCTGTTATAATAATAAATACAAAAAAGGTACTTCCGAATTGATCTCATCCCTTAATAATTTGAATTTGTTGAGTAATAATTGAACTCTTCAATTCAATAAAATACTCCTTTAGAATTCTCAATAACCCGTCGTTTTTGATTACGAAAAAAAATTTGACATTAGTTTATGAATTATGACATAAATTGTATTTCCATGAATATGGATATAAGAAAGAATCAAAAGGGATCCCTCTTTTTTTTATTGTATTCTATTCTTTTGTTTTTTTTTTTTCGTTCCTATTCTTCTTTTTTTTATGTGCAAAACAAAAAGGGACTTAAAAAAAGATTAAAGGATTATTTCGTTTCTGATAGTTATTTATTTAATGAGTGGATAGGAGCATACTCTGGATCGGAATTGTGGGGAGTACTGCCTGATTTTTTCTACCAACTTAAAGCCCCAATTTGTATTCTTTTTATATTATGCGGAAATGCTCTTTTGGAGAATTTACATAATCTCCATTACTAATCCTTTGTGTATCTTGGTGTTTCTAACCATCCACGTATTTTTTATCAATCTCCCCTTATGGTAATAGATGTATGGTAATTCATACAAACGATAGTGAAAACTCAATAAGGTTGGTCTTTTGAGCCCGCTTCAAAACAGGATGACTAATCAACCAATTTTGGGGTAAACGCTTTCTTCCGTTTATAATTTTTTTTCACTTAATTCTTATACATAGAAAATGAGACTCAATATTTTTACTGCAGATTCAAATGAAATTCAAATCATAGTATATTAATTCTATATCTATATATTATATTATATCTTAATATATTATATATTAATAATATATATATATTAAGATATTAAGAATTTTAAAGAATTTTATATTAATATTATATTAAATAGTTTAAATTAAAATAGTTTATTATATTCTTAAATATAAATATTCTATATTCAAAATACAAATATATATCTAGAAATATATATCTATTTTTTTAATTTTATTACTAAATATATTGATATTGAATTTCAATTTCATTAAATTAATAATTCAAATTAGAGAATATTATAGAATATTAGAATATTAAATCAATGAATAATGAATAAATGGAAGCTGTTTTATTTCACTCATATAACTATCTGATTTAGTTCATCAATCCGAATTCCGAATAAAAATAATGAAAATCAAAAATCAGGATATCTATTCCATTTTTTCTACCCCTTTCCTATAAATTTCCTATAAAGAAGAAAAGAAATAAAGACGAAAAGAAAGGAGCATGGAAAAGTTTCTGTCTCAACGAATCACACGTAGAGATATTGATAACACACATAGAGTTAATGGTATTTCATAACTAATCGATTGAGCAGCAGCCCGTAGACCACCCAAAAAGGAATATTTATTATTTGACCCATATCCTGACATAAGAAGTCCAATGGGAGCAATACTCGAAATAGCAATCCATAAAAAAACACCAATATTGAGATCAGCTAAAACAAAGTTATAGCCAAAAGGAATTACTGAATAGCTTACTAGAATTGATATGACTGATATGGATGGTCCAATACTGAATAAACGAATATCTCCCCTAGATGGAATAAGATTCTCTTTGAAAAGTAGTTTTGTTCCATCTGCTAGAGCTTGAAGAACTCCCAAAGGACCGGCGTATTCAGGTCCAATACGCTGTTGTATCCCTGCGGATATTTCTCTTTCTAACCATACAATCACTAGCACACCTATTGTGATTCCCAATACAAGAGTCAAAATAGGGACAAGTATCCATATAATTCCATACACCTCTTTTAAAGATTCCAATCTGGAAAAAGAATTGATATCTTGTACTTCTGTTGTATCAATTATCATTTCAACGATCAACTTCTCCCATAATGATATCTATGCTACCTAGTATTGTCATAATATCAGCCAATTTCATTCTTTTAACTAACTGAGGAAGAATTTGCAAATTGATAAAACCCGGGGGACGAATTTTCCATCTCCAAGGAAAACCATTCTGATCCCCTATTAGAAAAATTCCTAATTCTCCCTTTGGGGCTTCAACTCTCACATAAAGTTCTTGTTTCGGTAATTCAAAAGTCGGAGACGGCTTTTTACTAATGAATCGATATTCAAAATCATTCCATTCTGGATCCTTTTCTCTATCAAAGCAACGGATTTCTAAATTCTCATATGGCCCTCCCGGAATTCCTTCCAGAGCCTGTTGAATCATTTTTATGGATTCTACCATTTCACCAATTCGTACTAAATAACGAGCTAATGAATCTCCTTCTTTTTGCCATTGAACTTCCCAATCAAATTCCTCGTAACATTCATAATGATCAACTTTACGTAGATCCCATTGTATTCCGGAAGCCCGAAGCATTGGTCCTGATAAACCCCAATTTATTACTTCCTCTCCACCAACAATGCCTACTCCCTCAACCCGTTCTAAAAAAATAGGATTTCGCGTAATAAGTTTTTGATATTCAACAACCCTTGTTAAAAAATAATCGCAGAAATCCAAACATTTATCTATCCAGCCATGAGGTAGATCAGCCGCTACCCCTCCGATACGAAAAAAATTATGCATCATTCTCATACCTGTGGCAGCTTCGAATAGATCATATATTAATTCTCTTTCTCTGAAAATATAGAAGAAAGGGGTTTGTGCACCAATATCTGCCATAAAAGGTCCCAGCCATAGTAGGTGAGAAGCTATACGACTCAACTCCAACATAATTATTCGAATATAGCTGGCTCTTTTAGGTACTTGAATATTTCCTAACTGTTCCGGTCCATTTACGGTTATTGCTTCTGTGAACATAGTAGCTAAATAATCCCAACGTGTTACATAAGGCAGATATTGTACAATTGTTCGGTTTTCTGCAATTTTTTCCATCCCTCTATGTAAATAACCCAATATTGGTTCACAATCAATAACATCCTCACCATCTAGAGTAACAATAAGTCGAAGAACACCATGCATTGATGGGTGGTGAGGACCCATATTGACTATCATGAGGTCTTTTCTTGTAGCTGGGGCATTCATAGGTTTTTCCTCGATTCATTCTTCCATGAATTGCTTAAAACAAAAATGAGTTCATCAAGATTCAAGATCTAATAAATCGAATAATTCAAAACGACTCTTCAAATTAATTAGTTTGTGGCTCCCGAATATCCAACTGATTAATTAATTTTTTATAACGTATTCCATTTTTCTTTGACAAATAAGACAGGAGTCGTTTCCGTTTTCCCAGAATTTTACGTAAACCCCTTTGAGATAAATAGTCTTTTCTGTGCAATTCCAAATGTGAAGTAAGTCTTCGTATCTTATTGGTGAAATTGAATACTTGAAATTCAATCGATCCCGGGTTTTCTTCTTTTTTTTCTTGTGAAATAACGGATATAAATGATTTTTTTACCATAAAAAAATGAAAGCTTGTCTTTCCCCCCCCTTTTTTTTTTTATTTTATAGAGTCTAGATATTTTTATTGATCAGTAATAATAATGACACTCATTTTCAATTTAGTATATACAATAATCTGAATTTTCTTAAGAGTTCCTGATTTTTCAAATAAATTTTGATTAATCAACCCAATTCAAATAGGTATACAAAAAATACTATATTTATGCATTCACAAAAGCAAAATTGTAGACTTCAAATAAGAAGATTCAGTTATAGATCTAATGGGTAGGATATATCATTGAATTAGTATCGTGCCTCAGAATAGAGGGTAAGACAATGCGTATGTGCATCTATTTGTTTTCACATATCAGATATGTTACGAGAAATAGAAAAAAAAAGAAAAATGTAGATTAACTAATTTTCAATCGGGGATACATATGTATCCTTACCATACTGAAACGGCTGCCATTATTGGTATCAAACCAATAGCGATTCATACAAGCTAAATCTTCTAATCGATAATTTGGCCAAAGAAAGAACTTTAAATTAATTAGTTTTTTTTTATCTCTATCAAGATCTTTACTTGTAGCCAAAACTTGACAGCAATTATTCACTTTATTCTCATTGTAAAATGCCTTATTTCTATGCACACTATTTCTATTCTTAGGATTGAAACAAATTAGAATTCTCAATTCTCTACGACGTCTAGCGGATAAAATATTTTCAGGAACAAGCAAATCATAATTCTTTTTTTCTTTATTTTCAGTCAGCTTTTGATCTCTTGTTCTTGTAATGGATTTCTTAATAATTTGGTGCTTTCTCTTATGAATAAACGAAGGGCCTATGATTTGATACATATTAAATTGTTCATGGTTTCTTCTAGACAGACGAATTGGTTCGATACTCAATATTCCATTTTTTATCAATTCCGTATTTTTTATCAATTCCGTATTTTTATTCAATTCTGTAAGAGTGAAATCCTTCTGATTCTGAATTTTCATAATATCTAGACTTAGTTCTCCTCTTTGAATAGAGGCTATAGTAATCTCTTTTATATTTTCCAGTCTAAGCAGGAGACAATATACTTGGATATTATTTATTATTCTTTCATTTAAGCAATGATGCCAGTTCAATTGAGAAGGCAAATACCCTCTTAGGAAGCAATTAAGTTCTGCTTCGGTGTTGTTCGTGTATCTATCTTTTTTTACACCCTTTTTTATGTCGGATCCTGCATAATCTTCTTTAACATCTTTTTCTTTCTTTGAAAGGGATGCTTCAAGATTTAGTTGACTTGCATATTCTGTTTTATTCTTTTCCGTGATCTTTTTCTTTTCACTAACATTTTGATTTACATTAAAATTCAAAAAAAGGAATTTGATTGGGATGATCCATGGGTTACTCGTATATGCATTATAAAATATCCAATTTTTAGAGAAGAAAAAAGATTCCCGATTCGCTATAGAACGATTTAGTATTTCTACATTCATTCCCATCCAATCAAAAAGGTTTTTTTTTTTTTTTTTATTGGCTGGGTTAATCTCTTGATGAAGCGTAAAATAATAATCGGTATCGATCGAACCCCCAAAATGCATTTTATTTCTAAGACAAAAATTCAGAATTCTCCAATCAAAACACTTTCTATCCAGATTTTTTTCCATATCTAGAATAGAATCTTCTACTATATAATTCTGGATAGGAATATCATCCGTCATATCCCATTTTTTTTTTTTACGCGTGTTGCAATTATAAGAAATCGCTTGGTTATTATTTGCTTGGAATGACGATCTATATCCATAAATATATGAGTCCTTCTTATCTGCATAATTAATAGATTTATATGATAAAAGATCATACCCATATTGTTTTTTCATTTTTTTTTTTTGATTTGTTAATGAGTCTATTTCTTGTTTTTTGTAAAGAATTAATCCGTTTTTTTCATATGAATGATATTTGGTTAAATCTTTATTTTGAGCCACATGGCGTTCATTCATTTTATTTCGCCATTTTGGGGATACTAATCTAGACCATCCATTCTGAGATAAATCGTATTGATAATGACCTTTTAACCAATTTGTCCATTGATTCATTACAGAATTGGGAGCGCTCTTATGTTTTAATTTGGAATGAGATATTCCTTGTACTCCAAAAAAAGAATCCCTTATTTCATTCTTAAGAAAAAGAGGTGTTCCATGATATTCAAAAAGGGATCTTAATTTATACTTATCTAAGTTAATAACTTGGGTTTGTGATAATTTAAAAAATACATATGCTTGTGACAAAGAGGATACGTCACAAAAATTCTGTGAATTCGTATTCCTAATATTACAAATTGATTTTTTTATAGTAGAAATAAAGTGAATTAGACTTTGATCTTTTTTATCACTTCTTTTTCTTTCTTCATTTGCTTCATTATTGTAAATGTATTTATTAAGAATTTTTTTTGTTGATTCAAGAAAAAGTTGTACATTGATTTTGATTTTAGGAATATTAATGATACATAGAAAGATATCTATATATACCCTTTCTATGAAAAATTTAAAAAAATAATGTGATTTGCGGAATAATCGAACATTTCTTTTTTGTAATATCTGCCAAATATTTTTTTGTAATTCTAATCTTTTATCATCATAAGTTGTTTTCTTAGAACAAATATTTCTCTCTGAACCTTTTTTGTTGTCTTTTTGAAATTCTTCTATTTGTTTTATGATTTTCTTTGTTCTATCATTCAGATCTTTTATTCTTTTTTCTGTCAATGAGCAGTCTGTCCAATTAATAGATTGAATTGGAATGGCGGATTCGTAAATCATTGGATTACTCTTACTTTTTGTTGAATCTTTTTGAATTTCATTCAATTCATATATTCTTATTTTTATCAATTCTGATAATGATAGTTCTTTTCTTTTTTCTTTTAGAAATAGAATAATTTGGATGATCCATTGTGCTTTTTCTTTTGTGATATTTAGAAAGGATTTTGTTCTTTGAAAAAGATTCTTTTTCCAAATTCTTATTTTTTTTTTAAGTTCTTTAAAAATGGGATCAAAAAACGAACGTCGGTTTCGGTTTCGGGGAGAAGAAGAAAAGGGAAATTCTACTTCCATTCCGAAAACTGTAAAAAAGAAGAAATCCAAGTTTTTCACTTCTTTTTTCATTAGATCCTTTTTCTTTTGAGGGGATCGTAGCTTAGATCTGTATCTGTGCCAAGGTTTCAGACGAAAAGGAAAAAGGACCTTTATTTGAATACCCTCAGTTAGCCAGTTTTTCGGAAATTCTGTTTCGGATAATGGAACGCCATTATAGGTGCACTTAATATACATTTCTCTATTCCAATCCTTTAAATCCTCTGACCATTCGGGAGATTGAAATAATAGTATACGAACGATATTTTTAGTTATTATCAATGAGGGTAATAGAATATATTTTCTAATAATCCAGTGGGCTACTAATAAAAGACCTCTTATTGGTTGAGCATTTTGAGTGTTTTCCCAGGCTTCCGCTATTTCCATACGGTCTGCTTCCTCTTTTTTCTTAATCTCTTTTTTACTTTTCTTTTCCTCTGTATAATCCGAAATTTTCAATTCTGTATTTTTCTTTTTCCACATCCAATTTAGAAAAAAGATTTTCATTGGCTCGAAAATCTCAAAAGAAAAGAAAGAGGATTTGTCAATTTTGTCCAAAAAAAGAGGAGAATGTGGACCTGCTTGAAGGATTTTCCAAATAACAGTTTTACGTCTTTGAACGCGTCTAGATCCTTTGATTATGTCTCGGGTAAAATCCGATTGTTGTGAATAATCTATTAAAGCAAATTCTTCTTTTCCATCAGAATTCTCAGTATCCTTGGGAGCCGTATAAACATCGGCATTCTCTGAGTTATCAGTATCAGTATAAATTACTATAGGTGGTTTGGGTCTTCTTGAACAAATCTCATAATCTTCTCTTTTACCATTGCTTTCCAGGTATTCGTCTTCGTCAATGAATTTGTATGACCATCGAGGAACTTTTTTACTGCTTTCTTTTAGTCCAGTACATTCTTTTAGAATTGGTTTATCGTTCGCATCAGTTAGAATTTCGTCTAACGCATCAGTTAGCATTGCGTCTAATAAGAATTCCATTTTTTTTTTAGCTTCGGAATCCATCTTTTCATGTTCTCGAAATAAATAAAGTCCTTTAAAATTTAAATTGGATACTGATTTTTCAGAAAATTGACTGATCAAGTTAAAAAAAGAACGAATTTCATTTGATAATGATTTTTTATCAAATCTATCTATTTTCTGTTCAAAGTCTGGATAATCAGTATTAGTATTAAGAAGGATGACGTGAATCTTATTTATCAAAATGTCGTTTTTTGTGTCAGTTTTATTCTTGATTGAGAATAAAAAACTTTTTTTGATTCGTCCGCGATAGGGTCCGTTCAACAAAGGATCATATATTTTAGGTAAGTATTTTTTAGTCTCATCATTACATAATCTAATCTTTTTTTCGAGTACATCCAAAGCAAAAAATCCCTTATCTAGAGCTTCGGCCCTATTTAGAAATTGATTACTTAGGTTGTTTCTTTTTTGTTCATTAATCGAACTCCAATGATTATCCAATTCATCATAGGAGAGTTTTTCTGTTGTGAAGAGAGATGTCTTTCTTTGCATCATTTCAAGAAAAGTTGATAAACTAAATGGATACGTAAAAGATATTCTTTCTTTTCCATCACTTTGAGATGTATGAAAAAAGAATTGTGACATCTCATTTCTTACAGCATTTTCAAATTGATCATTTTTTATATATCGCAAAGGACGATGGAATAGTTTATAATCGAAAATAATCCTTAAAAAAGGTTTTTCCAATCGAAAGATATCTTTCTCGTTCTCCTCTCTTTCATCGATTTTGTACGAATTATCTCTTTCATTCGGAAAAAAATTAGCAGAAAGATATGCCGACCAAAGAGCATCAGAAGGAGATTCTGCGTTGGATTCTTTTTGTTCTTTTTTATCAATTTCATCTCCTTCTTGAATTTCTGACAGTTGTTTATCAAAAATAAAAACAGGCAGTGGTGTTCTCCCTAAATAGTATATTGAGGAAATAAATAAAAAAAGAATAAAGATTCGAGACATCCATCTTCTCAATTCTGACATAATGTACTTATTAGATCGAATAAGTACATTAGATTTAATAGAATTCTTTTTCTGTATCCAGACTAATACCAATTTCCGTATCCAGACTAATACCAATCCAACCCATTTCATGAATAAAATGTGACCAATTAACCAACCAACAAAACTACTTGTTAGAAATAAGAATTGGTTGTTGCATCGAAACATATAAATGTTGACTAATCTGACTAAGATTGAACTTGGTAAAATGAAAAGGTTCAATAACTGAAAAATCAGATTATTCAGGAATATCCTTTGAATGCTAAAATTACGCATTGAATTTTGATTAGTGGATCCATAATTCAAAAAGTGCTTGTTGTGATTATTGCAGAAGAAATGAAATAAAAGATAGGGTAGAGCTATGACAGTTATTGTATGAGGTCTACCAAATGCTAGATGCAAAGGCGCATAATAGATCGATATGAACATCATGAGCTGTCCCGTAATAAAACCAGTTGTTGCTGATACTTTCTTCTCGGTTCCTTCTTCCATAACCCGAGCTCGGAGAAGCAAGAGATAAGAGGGCCCTATGGAGAATGTGGTCAGAAATCCATAATAGAGTCCGACCACAACGACCGAATTAATTATCTTCATGCATAAGGATACTAGATTATCTAGTA